ACGATCAATTGATCGTCAAGTTCGCTTAAGAAAAGCCAAACGTGTAGTGATTTTTACTGCTATCAAGAAAAAAACCAATACTAACAATACTAATAATAATAAAACCGAGAGTCCAAGAAAGACAGTAGCTTTGAGACAGTATTCCCAAAACTCTGATTTTCGCCGGGGAATAATTAAAGGTTCTATCCGCGCTCAAAGACGTAAAATTTGTATGTGGGAAACGTTTCAAGCAAATGTGCATTCTCCTCTTTTTTTGGACAGAATCAAAAAATACCCTTGGTTTTCATTTGATAGATCCGGACTTATTAAAGTCATTTTTCCAAATTGGATACACAATCGGATCGACTTCAAAATTCTGGAAAATACGTATGAAGAAACAAAAAAAGAACATAAAAAAGAAAAGGATAAAAAAGAAGAGAACAAACGAAAAGAGCAAACCCGGGTAGATATAGCTGAAGCATGGGATAGCACTTCACTTGGACAATTAATAAGGGGTTTTATGCTAATAACTCAATCGAATTTTAGAAAATATATTCTATTGCCGTCATTGATAATAGCAAAAAATATTGGACGTACGGTTTTATTGCAAGTTCCCGAATGGTTTGAGGATCTACAGGAATGGAATAGAGAACTGCATATTAAATGTACTTATAGTGGTGTTCAATTATCGGAAACTGAATTTCCGAAAAATTGGTTAAGAGATGGTATTCAGATAAAAATACTATTTCCTTTCTACCTGAAACCTTGGCACAGATCTAAACTACGACCCTCTCATAGAAATCTAATGCAAAACAAAAAAGAATTTTGTTTTTTAACAGTTTGGGGGATGGAAACCGATTTTCCTTTTGGTTCTCCCCGAAAACGATCTTCCTTTTTTAAACCAATTTTTAAGGAATTGGAAACAAATATTGGAAAATCGAAAAATACCTATTTCTTGATTCGAAAAACTTTAAGGGGAAAGACGAAATTAGTTTCAAAACAAATAAAAAATTGGGTTATACAAAATTCATTTTTAAAAGAAAAATATATAAGAGTATTTTCAAAATTAAAGCCAATCCTATTTTTAAGTGTAAGCAAGGTCTATAAATCGAATAAAAAAAAAAACAATAAAGATTCTACAAGCATCAATGAGATAATTTCTGAATCATTTATTAGTCAAATTCAACTTTCAAATCGGACAATGACAGAAAAAAAAACCAAGGATCTGACTGCTAGGACAATAACAACCCGGAATCAAATAGAACGAATGACAAAAGATAAAAAAAAAAAAACAGGAATTTGTATTAGTGCTACAAAAAGAAGTTATAAAGGTAAAAGATTAGAATCTTCAAAAAATCTTTTGGAAATAATAAAACGGAGAAATCTTCGCTTAATCTCCAAAATCTATTTCTTTAGAAAATTTTTTTTTGAAAGAATATACACAAATCCTTTTTTGTCTATCATTAATCTTTCCAAACCCATTAAACAATTTTTTCTCGACTCAATAAACAAATTTATCAATAAATTGATAAATATTAATGAAGCCGATGAAGAAAGAGTTTATAAAAAAAACGAAAATCCAATTCACTTTATTTCGATTATTTCAACTATACAAAAGTCAATTAATACTATTAGGAATCAAACAAACTCACAAAAATGTTGCTACTTGTCACAAGCATATGTATTTTACAACTTATCACAAACTCAAGGTATTCATGTTGATAAAAGATATGTTTTTAAATATCACGATTATGGAATTCCTTTTTTTGTTAAGACTGAAATAAAAAATTCCTTTGAAAGGTTTGAAGGGATAATTGACTCGGAATTAAGTCATAAGAAACACTTGAATTATGGAACAAATCGATGGAAAAACTGGTTAAAGAAATTAAAACGACATTCTCAATACAATTTCTCTGAGATTCGGGGGTCTAGATTACTACCCAAAGGGCGGGGCAATCAAACTTATCAACATCCTATGGCTCAAAATTGCAAAAGAGGTTCATATGAAAAAGATGGATTAATCTCGTTGAAAAAAAAAAACACTGTTGAAGTCTATTCCTTAGGGAATCAAAACGAGAATTTTAAAAAATACTCTCGATATGATCTTTTATCATATCAATCTAGTAATTCTGAAAATGAAAAGAAAAGGGACTCGTCTATTTATGGATCAACTTTAGAAACACAAGTAAATAGAAAACAAGATAGTTATTACAACTCAAACACGCATAAATACAACTTTTTTGATATATGGGGAAGCAGTCCTATTACTAATTATATAGGAAAAAGCAATAGAAAATCTATGGAAAAAAATCCCGATAGAAAATATTTTGATTGGAAAACTCTCCATTTTGGTCTTAGCCAAAAGATCGCTATTGAGTACTGGATCAAGATCGATGGCAAGAGTAATCAAAATACTAAGACGAAGACTAACAATTATCAAATAACTGATAAAATTGCAAAAAAAAACCTTTTGTATCTCATGCTTCCGAAAAAACCTAAAATAAAGTTACCAACCCCCCCCAAAACCTTTTTAGATTGGACGGGAATGAATGAGGAAATACTAAAGTGTCCCGTCTCAACTCTAGATCTTTGGCTCTTCCCAGAATCTTTGATAGTTTATAATCTATATAAAATGAAACCTTGGGTTATATCAAGTAAAGTACTTCTTTTACGAAGGAATCTAAATCAAAATGATCGCCGGGAAAATAAAAACATCGTTGACAACAAAGAAGTTGAATCTATTAGACCGTCGAATAAAAAAAATAGAAATAAAAAAGAAAAAGCATTTCCGACAAACAAAGGAAATCTTAGATCAGCTGCACAAAAACGGGTGAATCTTGAATCCCACTCGTCAACAAACTATCAAAAAGATATTGAAAAACATTATAGAGGATCAAAAGTAAAGGGGGATAAAAAGAAAAACCAATATCAAAGCAAGACTAAAGTAGAACTCGATTTATTACTGAAACGTTTTTCACTTTTTCAATTGAGATGGGGTGACACTTTGAATCAAAAAATGATCAATAATATCAAAATATATTGTCTTTTGCTTAGACTGGTAAATCCAAGAAAAATTACTATATCTTCGATTCAGCGAAGAGAAATGACCTTGGATATATTGCTAATTCAGAATAATTTCGGTTTTGTCGAATTGATCAAAAGGGGGCTATTAGTTATCGAACCCACTCGTCTGTCTGTAAAAAACGATGGACAATTTATTCTGTATCAAACTTTATGTATTTCATTGGTTCATAAGAGTAAGCACAAAAATGATCAAGGATACCCAGAACAAGCAGATATTGATAAGAATGCTTTTGATTTCCTTGTTCCTGAAACTATTTTACCTCATAAATATCGTAGAGAGTTTAGAATTAAAATTTGTTTCGATTCCAAAAATACGAATACAAATCCAGTATTTTACAAGGCGAGCGACTGTAATCAATTCTTGAACAAACATAAGCATCTTAATAAAGAGAAGAATGAATTAATTAAAGTCAAATTTTTTACTTGGCCTAATTATCGAGTAGAGGATTTAGCTTGTATGAATCGCTATTGGTTTGATACAAATAATGGCAGTCGTTTCAGTATGTTAAGGATATATATGTATCCCAGGTTGAAACGTTGTTGGTAGTCCCCTTTTCCTAGATATATTCTATCCTCTAGATATAGTCTATCCTGTAGGGTATACGAGAGCAAAAAGATTTGTGCGTATGCCACTTTATCGCCCGTTCGAATATATGATTCTAAAAAAACTAACGTATTAATTAGACCTAGAAATCAATTAACAGAATCTCTTTTATTTTAGGTCCACATTATGCATGGCTGGAAATGCAAAAAAGTACTTATTCCTCTCTGAATGAAATTTTATTTTGAATTCGATATCCCTAATCCCTAGCCGATAAATAAATTCAAATTGTTGTATATACCACAGTAAAATTACTAACATTATTCTTACCCATCAGTCAAATCCATATCGTTAAAAAAATTGGAAGAGGGAAAATCTTTTATGATCAAAAATTTATCCATTTCGGTTAGCTCTAAAGAAGAAAACAGAGGGTCTGTTGAATTTCAAATATTCAGTTTTACCAATAAGATACGGAGGCTTACTTCACATTTAGAATTGCACAAAAAAGATTATTTATCTCAGAGAGGGTTGCGAAAAATTTTAGGAAAACGCCAACGACTGTTGGCTTATTTGTCAAAAAAAAATAGAGCACATTATAAAGAATTAATTGGTCAATTGAGTATTAGAGAGACAAAAATTCGTTAATTAAAAAATTCATGTTGTTTTAAGTGCTTATTTTTTTTATTCCTTTTTTTCGAATTTTTTATTTTCAATTTTGATTAATTTCTTTTCACTTTCAGTAATTCATGGAAGAATGAATCAATAAAAAACTTATGACTGGGTCGGCTACAAGAAAAGACCTTATGATAATAAATATGGGTCCTCATCACCCGTCAATGCATGGTGTTCTTCGGCTCATCCTTACTCTAGACGGCGAAAATGTTGTTGACTGTGAACCTATATTGGGTTATTTACATAGAGGGATGGAGAAAATTGCGGAAAATCGAACAATTGTACAATATTTACCTTATGTAACGCGTTGGGATTATTTAGCTACTATGTTCACAGAAGCAATAACTGTAAACGGCCCCGAACAATTAGGAAATATTCAAGTACCTAAAAGAGCTAGTTATATCCGAGTAATTATGTTGGAGTTGAGTCGTATAGCTTCCCATTTGTTATGGCTCGGACCTTTTATGGCAGATATTGGTGCACAGACCCCTTTCTTTTATATTTTTCGCGAAAGAGAATTGATTTATGATTTATTCGAGGCTGCTACAGGTATGCGAATGATGCATAATTATTTTCGTATCGGAGGAGTAGCTGCTGATCTACCTTATGGCTGGATAGACAAATGTTTAGATTTTTGTGAGTTTTTTTTAGCAGGAGTTGCTGAGTATAAAAAGCTTATTACACGTAATCCCATTTTTTTAGAACGGGTTGAGGGCGTAGGTATTATTCGTGGAGAAGAAGCACTAAATTGGGGTTTATCAGGACCAATGTTACGAGCTTCCGGAATCGAATGGGATCTTCGTAAAGTTGATCATTATGAGTGTTACGACGAATTGGATTGGGAGGTTCAATGGCAAAAGGAAGGGGATTCATTAGCTCGTTATTTAGTACGAATCGGTGAAATGACAGAATCCGTAAAAATTATACAACAGGTTCTGGAAGGACTTCCAGGGGGACCCTATGAGAATTTAGAAATCCGACGCTTTGCTAGAGTAAAAGATACCAACTGGGATGATTTTGAATATCGATTTATTAGTAAAAAACCTTCTCCAACCTTTGAATTGTCCAAACAAGAACTTTATGTGAGAGTCGAAGCCCCAAAAGGCGAATTGGGCGTTTTTCTAATAGGAGATCAGAGTGTTTTTCCTTGGAGATGGAAAATACGACCGCCGGGTTTTATCAATTTGCAAATTCTTCCTCAGTTAGTTAAAAGAATGAAATTGGCTGATATTATGACGATACTAGGGAGCATAGATATCATTATGGGAGAAATTGATCGTTAAAATGATAATGGATACAACAGAAATACAAGTTATCAACTCTTTTTACAGATTCGACTCCTTAAACTTAATCAATTTTAAGGGGGTATATGGAATCATATGGTCGCTTGTCCCTATTTTTACTCTTGTATTAGGAATCATAACAGGTGTACTCATAATTGTTTGGTTAGAAAGAGAAATATCCGCGGGTATACAACAACGTATTGGACCTGAATACGCGGGCCCCTTAGGAATTCTTCAAGCTCTAGCAGATGGTACAAAACTGCTTTTCAAAGAGAACCTTCTTCCATCTAGAGGTGATACTCGTTTATTCAGTATCGGGCCATCCATCGCAGTTGTAGCAATTTTATTAAGTTATTCAGTAATACCCTTTGGCTACCACCTTGTTCTAGCTGATCTTAGTATTGGTGTTTTTCTATGGATCGCTATTTCAAGCATTGCTCCCATTGGACTTCTTATGTCGGGATATGGATCAAATAATAAATACTCCTTTTTGGGTGGTCTGCGAGCCGCTGCTCAATCAATTAGTTATGAAATACCATTAACTTTGTGTGTACTATCAATATCTCTACGTGTGATTCGGTGAAAGAAAGGATTTCGACTACGTTTTTAAATTCTAATAAGAAAGTTAAGTTAAATGGGGTTGAGTATATATTTTCATTTTTCTTCGATCATTCAGGTTGATGAATAAAAGCCAATAGTTATATGGGTGAAAGAAAACAGCTTCTAATTTTGCAGTAGAGATGAATTCTCATTTCCTATATACGAGGATTAAGTAAAAGCAAACACAAACATAAGTAGTAGAGACTGTTTACCCCAAGATTGGTTACTTATTGATCACTTCTTGAAGCGGGTTTAAAAGATCGATTCTCTGTAGTTTTTTATATCTATTACATAGGTAATTTATTTAAAATACAAAAGGAAATTCAGGTTGAACAAAATTGAGTGGGTGGTTAGGAAGACTAAGATACACAAAGGATTAGTAATAGGGATTTTCTAAGTTATCCGCGAGAACATTTCTATACATAAAAGGAATTTTAATTGGGCTTTTAGTTGGTAGAAATGATCAATAAGTACTACCCACGATTCCGATTCAGAGTATGCTCCTATCCGTTGAAAAAAAAAATAACTATTACGAACGAAGTAATCTTTTACTTTTGGGAAAATCCCTTTATATGAGAAATATGAGAAAGGAGAATAGGAGCGAAATAAAATAGACGAAGTCAAAAAAAAGATATCCTGACCTTTATTCTTTTTTTTTATAAGAACGTCGAATTATTTTTCGTTATTGAAAATACGAGGTTGAAGTATCTATTTGTTTCTCTTACAAAAAGTTTTTTCTTTTTTATTCAAGGATTAAATTATTGACCAACAAAGAAAGATGCAATTCATGAAATTAATCAAATTAAAAGATAAGATCAATTCCGAAGCATTCTTTAATAACTATTAAATAATAAAAAAAATTATAGCAAACAGAATTCCTTTGATTTAATTTGGGACCTTAGGAGAAGTTTCAACTCTATCCTAAAAAAGAGAAAAATCAATAAAATAATAATGAGATGCCCTTATATTTAGCTGTGATCTTTGAGGAGCCGTATGAGGTGAAAATCTCATGTACGGTTCTGGAATAGCGATGAAACGGTGTAATTCTGATCGACTATAATTATCTAACAGCTCAAGTACAGTTGATATAGTTGAAGCACAGTCAAAATATGGTTTTTGGGGGTGGAATCTGTGGCGGCAACCTATAGGATTTATCCTTTTTTTTATTTCTGCTCTAGCCGAGTGTGAGAGATTACCTTTTGATTTACCAGAAGCAGAAGAAGAGTTAGTAGCCGGTTATCAAACCGAATATTCCGGCATTAAATTTGGTTTATTTTACCTTGCTTCTTATCTTAATCTAATGGTTTCTTCATTATTTGTAACAGTTATTTACTTCGGAGGCTGGAATCTTTCAATCCCATATCTTTTTGTTCCTGACATTTTTATCAGAAATAAACAGGGGAAAGTCTTTGGAATGATAATCAGTATCTTTATTACATTAGGTAAAACTTATTTGTTCTTGTTCATTCCTATTGCTACAAGATGGACTTTACCAAGGCTGCGAATGGACCAACTATTAAATCTTGGTTGGAAATTTCTTTTACCCATTTCTATAGGTAATCTATTATTAACAACCTCGTTTCAACTTCTTTCGCTCTAAGGTATTAGAATAGTCTCTATTTACGACTTGTCTCAAACAAGAGAAAGAAGCAAGTATTTTTAATTTATACATATTCACGACATGTTTCCTATGTTAACTGAGTTGATGAATTATAGCCAACAAACAATACGAGCCGCCCGGTACGTAGGTCAAGGTTTCACAATTACTCTGTCTCATGTGAATCGTTTACCGATAACTATTCAATACCCTTATGAAAAACTGATCACATCAGAACGTTTCCGGGGCCGCATCCATTTTGAATTTGATAAATGCATCGCTTGTGAAGTATGTGTTCGTGTATGTCCTATCGATCTACCCGTTGTAGATTGGAAATTGGAAAGTAATATTCGAAAGAAACGATTGTTTAATTACAGTATTGATTTTGGAATTTGCATATTTTGTGGTAATTGTGTCGAGTATTGTCCCACAAATTGTTTATCAATGACTGAAGAATATGAACTTTCGACTTATGATCGTCATGAATTGAATCATAATCAAATTGCTTTAGGTCGGTTACCGACATCAGTAATTGACGATTACGCAATTCGAACAATTTCGAATTCACCTCAAAAAAATATATATAAAAAAAGGCTCCCCTTGGATTTCAAAAAAAAAAACAAAAAAGAATAAGCTTTTGTTTGATGAATGTTTGACCAATCACGATATTGGTTAAAATTTTAATTTAATCCGTATTTCAAATATTTGTCTATAAGTTACACCCACTCAACTTCCATTTAGTTTTAATTAAGTTTAGTTAAGTTAAGAAGTATCAAAAAAATAAACCAAACGGAGTCTCTTCTTTTTTGTTTGTCTTGGTCAGATCAATAAAGTCATGAAATACCTAGAGTTCTATCTTTTTTCAATTTAAATTCAATGGATTTACCTGAACCAATAACGGATTTTATTTTAGTCTTTTTGGGATCAAGTTTGATCTTAGGGGGTTTAGGGGTCGTATTACTTCCCAATCCCATTTTTTCTGCTTTTTCGCTGGGATTGGTTCTGGTTTGTATATCCTTAATCTATATTCTACTTAGTTCTTACTTTGTAGCTGCTGCGCAGCTACTGATTTACGTCGGAGCTATAAATATTTTAATTATTTTTGCTGTGATGTTCATGAATGGTTCAGAATATTTTAAATATTTTAATCCTTGGACAGTTGGGGATGGAATTACTTTGATGGTTTCCATAAGTCTTTTTATTTCACTAATTACTACTATTCCAGATACGTCATGGTACGGGATTATTTGGACTACAGGATCAAACCAGATTGTGGAGCAAGATTTGATAATTAATAGTCAACAAATTGGAATTCATTTATCAAGAGATTTTTTTCTCCCATTTGAACTTATTTCAATAATTCTTTTAGTTGCTTTAATAGGCGCAATTGCTGTAGCTCGTCAATAAGTCAATAATAAATTATCAATGAAAATTTTTCATATTTGTTATATGTGATTCAATCGAATCGGTTGAATTCTTCTTTCGATTAAAAATAATGAGATTTAGAAGGAGTTGCTTAACGATGCTAGAACATGTACTTGTTTTGAGTGCCTATTTATTTTGTATAGGCATCTATGGATTGCTCACAAGCCGAAATATGGTTAGGGCCCTTATGTGTCTTGAACTTATACTGAATGCAGTTAATATGAATTTTGTAGCATTTTCTGATTTTTTTGATAATCGTCAATTAAAGGGAGAAATCTTATCAATTTTTGTTATAGCTATTGCAGCCGCTGAAGCAGCTATTGGACCGGCTATTGTTTCAGCAATTTATCGTAATCGAAAATCAACTTGTATTAATGAATCCAATTTGTTGAGTAAGTAGTATTTATTATATCTCGTATTAACGACAACGAATCCAATTTGTTGAATATGAGTATAAATTATATAAATTTGAATTTTTGAAACATTCAATATTATATATAATTTATAATTTAATACATATAAACATATAAATATAAACATATAAATAAATTAAATAAATACAAAAATAAATAAATAAATCCGAATTCGTAGAGTTAATACATTAAGGTATGATATTGGTTAAAAAGCTAGACTAAATCAAAGTATTTTGGCCTTGTCTACTAAAGCAATCCAGAAAAAGATTGATTCAAAAATTCTGACAGCTTGTTGATTCGTCTGATATCTAAATGTATGGTTTGTTTCTAAGATTATCAGATCGGAATCTTATAACGTTCAAAAAAGTATAGATCCAATGTCACATTCAGTAAAGATTTATGATACATGTATAGGATGTACTCAATGCGTCCGAGCTTGCCCAACCGATGTATTAGAAATGATACCTTGGGACGGATGTAAAGCAAAACAAATCGCTTCTGCTCCAAGAACAGAAGACTGCGTTGGTTGTAAAAGATGCGAATCTGCCTGTCCAACAGATTTCTTGAGTGTTCGAGTTTATTTATGGCATGAAACAACTCGCAGTATGGGGCTAGCTTATTAATACACTCTAGAAAACTAGACTTGAACTGAACCCATTTTATTTTTACCGACAAAACCAGTGCTCATAAGAATATTATGAGCACTGGTTTTTCTGGTCCAAGTATATCTTGTCTTTACTACGAATTTTTTTCCTTGGTTAACGTTAATTGTAGTTTTTCCAATATCTGCGGGTTCCTTAATATTCTTTTTTCCACATAGAGGAAATAGGATTATCCGCTGGTATACTATTTGTATATGCATCCTAGAATTCCTTTTAATCGCCTATACATTTTGTTATCATTTCCAACCAGATGATCCATTAATACAACTAGTGGAGGATTATAAATGGGTCAGTTTTTTTGATTTCCATTGGAGATTAGGAATAGATGGACTTTCTATAGGACCCCTTTTACTAACAGGATTCATCACCACTTTAGCTACTTTATCGGCTTGGCCGGTTACTAGAGATTCTCGATTATTTCATTTCCTGATGTTAGTAATGTACAGCGGGCAAATAGGATCATTTTCTTCTCGAGACCTTTTACTATTTTTCATCATGTGGGAGTTAGAATTAATTCCCGTTTATCTACTTCTATCCATGTGGGGAGGAAAGAAACGTCTGTACTCGGCTACAAAATTTATTTTGTACACTGCGGGAGGCTCCGTTTTTCTAGTAATGGGAGTTCTGTGTATGGGTTTATATGGTTCTAATGAACCAACATTAAATTTTGAAATATTAGCAAATCGGTCGTATCCTGCGGCCTTAGAAATACTATTCTATATTGGTTTTTTTCTTGCTTTTGCTGTCAAATCGCCGATTATACCTTTACATACATGGTTACCAGATACCCACGGAGAAGCACATTATAGTACTTGTATGCTTCTAGCTGGAATCTTATTAAAAATGGGAGCGTATGGATTGGTTCGTATCAATATGGAATTTTTTTCTCACGCCCATTATCTGTTTTCCCCTTGGTTAGTAATAGCAGGCACAATCCAAATAATCTATGCGGCTTCAACATCTCTTGGCCAACGGAATTTAAAAAAAAGAGTAGCGTATTCGTCTATATCCCATATGGGCTTTATAATTATAGGAATTGGTTCAATAAGTGATACAGGGCTTAATGGAGCTCTTTTACAAATAATATCTCATGGATTTATTGGTGCTGCGCTTTTTTTCTTGGCGGGGACCGCTTATGATAGAATACGTCTTGTTTATCTTGACGAAATGGGCGCAATAGCTATTTCAATGTCAAAAGTATTCACGATGTTCAGTAGCTTTTCGATGGCTTCGCTTGCATTACCGGGTATGAGTGGTTTTGTTGCTGAATTGATAGTATTTTTTGGAATAATTACCAGCCAAAAATTTTTTTTACTACCAAAAATGCTAATTACTTTTCTAATGGCAATTGGAATCTTATTAACCCCTATTTATTCATTATCTCTGTCACGACAGATGTTCTATGGATACAAGCTTTTTAATGCTCAAAACTCTTATTTTTTTGATTCTGGACCACGAGAGTTATTTCTTTCGATTTCTCTCTTTTTACCTGTCCTAAGTATTGGTCTGTACCCCGATTTCTTTTTTTCACTGTCGGTTGACAGGGTAGAAATTATTCTATCAAATTTTTTTCTAAACGGTTTTCATAACTAAACTTAAAAATGCTATGATTTGAAATAAATTTATAATAAGTCATTTTTAAATAAATAAAAATTAACCCCACGTGGATATGAATCGTATGAATCTATACAATATTGTATCGATTCATACGATTCATGTCAGTTCACACAAAATTTTTATATGCACATACTCTGTTGTAGTCGTAAAATACATTTGTGAATTTAATTATATACTTAAAGTAAAGGAACCATAACTATGCAACCCTATTCCAAATAAATTAACCCCAAAGTAGCATACCCAAGTTATAAGAAAGCCTATAGACGCTATAATTGCCGAATTTTCTCCTTGGAAGTTTCGATTTGTTCGAGTATGTAAATAAATCGCGAATATGATCCAAGTAATAAATGCCCACGTTTCTTTTGGGTCCCAATTCCAATATGACCCCCATGCTTCATTAGCCCATACTGCTCCCGAAAGAATACCTGTGGTTAAAAATAGAAATCCTAAACTAATAACCCGATAACTCCAAAAATCCAATTCTTGAATCAATTGTGATCTGTAATAATTCTTGGCGAAAAATTTTTTTTTTTTTTTTAAAAGATTATTTCTTTCGCCGATGTATTCAATTTTACCAAAGGTAAATGAATCGTGTACTAAAAAATTACTTTGACAAAAAAGAAAAAAAATATTTATGTTTTTTCGAAATGTAATCACTAGGAGTGCTACTGATAATAATGATCCACATAAAAGGGACGCATAACCCAATATCATCATCGTTACATGCATTATTAACCATTCGGATTGAAGGGCAGGTACTAGTATTGAAGATTGGTGTATTTTCGTTAAAAGCCCTGACATCGAAAAGCCTTGAGTAAAAATAGCACTTGAACCCGTTATTATGCTTAATAAATTTTTATTTTTTTTGAAATGTAGAACTATATGAATAAGAGAAAAACTCCATGATAGGAAGATTAATGATTCGTATAAATCACTTAGTGGAAAATGACCTGAATAAATCCAACGCGTAACTAATAATCCTGTTATACAGAAAAAACTAACTTGCAGGCCTTTTTCGAACAAATGAGATAATTGTACCACTGCATCTACAAAAAAAAAGGTTATTAAACGAATTAGAATTACAATTGAAAGAATTGAAAAGGAAATATGAGTTAATATATGTTCTAAGGTTGAAAATATCATACAAAATCTTAAAAAATGCGTTGCCTAAATACAACTCAAGAGTTGAATTTATTATAGAATCTATTTATCCTTTTTAAAAGTAAAAGATTTTAAAAGATGACATGCCGCTACTCGGACTCGAACCGAGATGCTCTAGCACTGCTTCCTAAGAGCAGCGTGTCTACCAATTTCACCATAGCGGCCTGTGTTGAACTTATAATAGCCAATGAATAAACAATTGTCGAGAGTTTAGAAATCAAATGGAACAAAAGAATTTGTTTTAGGTTATCAATGAAGAAAAAACAGAAAAAGAAGACATCCAAACTAGATAAATTGTTCCTATTAAAATAAAAGTTCTTACCAAGTTCTTGATTTAATTCAAGGAGATATATGAGTAATTTATATATTAATTCCTCGCAATCAAAAATAATAAAGTTATTCGAAAGTATTTTAAACTTTTAGTTAATTCAATTAACTAAATATCTTAAGACCCCTCCTGAAAATATTTATAGTCTATAAAAAAAAGAGATAAAACCAAAAATTGTCATATTTTTTCTAGTAAATATAACAAAAAGTGTATTGACGGGGAAACTAAGCTTCCCCGGTCTGGAAATGCCAAAATCCGCGCAAAAAAACCTTTTCTTGTGTTCATTCGTTTGTCAGAAACATTTTTATTTTTTATCAATTTTATCAAAAAGGGTGTTTGTATTTACTAAATTCAGTAAAAAAAGAACCAACCCTTTCCCTTTTTTACTTTTACTGTATTTAGTAAATAATCTAAAATTGACGACTCGAAAATGAAAATAAAAGATAAAAGAGTAAGCTGAGTTTCATTTTCTATTTCCGATAAAATTGACAATTTCCATTATCTAGTGAGTTGATTTAATAAAGAAAAATGAGTCAATTTTTCAATGGCTAAGGGATTCAGGCTATTCTAACTTTATTATTATTATTTTTTTTTTTGCTGTACAAAAAAACTTTTTGAATTTCCAGTCGAAAGAGATTTACCTAATGAAAAAGCTTTTAAAGCGGTCCAATATCCCTTCCTTTTCCAAATATTTTTACGAATATGCTTTTTTGATGTAGAAATGCGCTTTTTTGGAACTGCCATTTAAAAAGAATTCCTTGTTGTTCCAGTTGGATGTGAAAGACATGTATTGTTCAAAAGAAGTTCTTCCTTACTATTATATTCATATATTCATTCGATTTATTTACTAATGAATATTCCCTTCATAAAAAATATAGAATATCAATATATAATAAAAATATATAACGTTTGGTTTTTTTCACTTTTTATATTTCTGAGAATCAACTTAAAATAGTTTTTATTAATTCATATGTTTATTTGCGACTCTTTCTTATTAAACCCTATATCCAATCCAGCAAATTGGTTGTGCTAGAGAAATCAAAATTGTTGAGCTTAAATTTCTTAAATAAAAAGAACCCAACTTTGCACTTTTTTCTGCCTCGTTTCAGTGTTGTACATTGAATTTAGATGGGATAAAATATACAAATAAGGATAAGATCCAAAATTTTTCTTACTGAAGTGAAAAAATGCATTTCCTTTTCTATTACCTTAACCGTTCAACCTCGTACATCGTACAAGAGAGTATGTTACACTTTCAAAAAAAATAGGAATTACTATGTTTCATAAGATTTGACCAATTGTAATTTCTTGAGTTGAATATTTGAAGTATTTAAAAGAAAATAAGAAAAACAAATAAAAATTAAGTAAAAAAATAAGAAAAATTATAAATTTTGGTAGTTTTACTTAGTGCATATTTTCCCCCTTAGTTATTACTATCAAAGAGGTAAGATATGGTGAATCGGAAACAATAAAAATCAATTAGGAAACTAAGAAAAAAAAACTTTTTATGCAACAAACATATCAATATGGGTGGATTATACCTTTCATTCCACTTCCCGTTCCTATATTCCTAGGGTTGGGTCTTCTTCTTTTTCCAACAACAACAATCAAATTTCGTCGTATGTGGGCCTTTCAGAG